ATGGGGCTAGGGGTGTGGTTGATAGTTTGTTGTTGTGGTTTGTATTTTTGTTTGGTTTTTGAAGGGGGGCCGATTTAGGGGTTAATTTTATGTGGTTAACGATGATGTTTGGATGTCTTTTCTGTTAGCAGAAAATATAGAGGTGGGTTAGTTAAGAATATGATGATGACAAATGATTTGGATAATGTAGGAATTTATGGGTTTGTTGTTTGATAAAAAAAAATAAAAATCAAGATAAAAAAAGAAAATGAATGCGTAAAATGGGATTTAAATGACAATCCCTAGTAAATGATAAAATAATTAATATGTCCGGCAACCATTACACTATCTGTTGTCTAGAGGTAGGTAGCGCGCCCTCCATGAATGGGGTCAAAGTGCATCAGTGCTAAGTTTGCGACGACCTTATCCGTCAGACCATGACATTCTGGGAGGTAGGGGATTCATATGCTCGACGGTCATGTGATGGACATGTCAAGAGGAAGATAACACCTGCGCTGCACTTGAGGGGCTTATTGAAGAGACGCTAAAAAGAAAACAAGTGTAGAAGGTCGGTATGCCGCGGTTATGGGAGTAGGGAGGAGTATTCAACCGACCACTTGTATCTGTGAAGAGCAAGTGAGAAGGAGTGAAGGAGTGTATGTTCCTGAAGTTACAACCACTAGCGCAAAAGAGCAAGTTTAGGAGATGTATGCGCCTGCAGTGCAATAACTTGAAATGTATATATAACGTTGAGTAGCTCGGTTCTCGTGAGAAGCGCGATCAATAGATAACCATGTACTCTGGCTTGGGTGTTCTTGAAGGCTGTTGGAGGAGAATATTACCTAGGAGGTGGGCGAATCCTGTTGACTAGGGGAATGCAAAGGTGTACTAGGATATTCCTCGTTCTCTAGGTTGGGGTGTATGTATAGTTGATAAGTTCCTGGTCTCTGGGTGACGCTTGCTGCTTGGCTGTTGGTAGGAACACTTGGGCTATATGGTACCTGAAACAAGGATGTGCCTAGCGGGTGTTATGGCCGAATGAGGTCCGTTTTGGAGATAATGTTTGGGTTCGTGATGGAAGAGCATGACGTGTAATGTGGATTATCCTACATCTCATGAGCTGTCTGATGGGGCAGAGAGTGTGATGCATTATATACATACCCTAGAAGTAAAGAAGAAAATGCTCTGGGGGGGGAAGGGGGGGGGTGGAGTAAGGGATGATCTAGGCGTTCCTGTAGTTAAATTTTATAACAACGGCTTTTCAGGCCGTAGATCTTGGAGAAAGGCCGAGTGGGAATTTATGATAGCATTTGTTCTGTTTTTAGGGTTATGTCTTGTTCTAGGGGGGTTAGCAGTTGCATCTAATCCTTCCCCTTATTATGGGGTGTTGGGGTTAGTTGTGGCAGCGGTTGCAGGGTGCGGTTGATTGGTAAGTTTGGGGGTTTCTTTTGTTTCTTTGGTGCTTGTTATGGTGTATTTAGGGGGGATGTTGGTGGTGTTTGTTTATTCGGTGTCGTTAGCAGCGGACCCTTATCCGGAGGCTTGGGGTAGTTGGGGTGTTGTTGGTTATGGCTTTGGGATGGGGTTGGTTGTAGTAGTGGGTCTCGCTATGGGAGGGGCGTTGGAATTGCTGGTGGATGGGGGAACGGTGAATAATGGGGGTTTATTGTCGGTTCGGTCGGATTTTAGCGGCGCGGCTGTGTTTTATTCAGAGGGGGTGGGGTTGCTTTTGATTGGGGGGTGAGGATTGTTGTTGACTTTGTTTGTGGTATTGGAGCTTGTGCGGGGGTTGTCTCGGGGGGCGATTCGGGCTGTTTAGTGGGAGGGTCAGGAAGTAGTTTAGTTGAAAATGCCAGCTTTGGGAGTTGGAGAGAAGGGTTTGAGTCCTTTCTTCCTGAGGATCGTAAACTCTAAGAAGGGGTTTAGTCTTCAATCTTTGGCTTACAAGACCAATGTTTTTATAAACTATTAGAGTAGATTAAAGTTTGAGGATTTTATTCTCCAGGGCGGCCGCGAGGGGGAATAGGATTAAGATGATTGTGAAATATGAGATTGAGGCTAGTTGTCCAATGATGATGAATGGGTGTTCCACTGGTTGGCTGCCTACTCAGGTTAGGAGGAGGATGTTAGCGACTAAGGTTCAGAATAGGATTTGTGATAGAGGGCGGAAGGTCATTGATCGTAGTTTTGATGTGTGTAGGAATGGAATGAGGAATAGGACTAGGATTGAAGCGGCTAGGGCTAGTACGCCTCCTAATTTGTTTGGGATGGATCGGAGGATGGCGTAGGCAAATAGGAAGTATCATTCAGGTTTGATATGTGGAGGGGTGACTAGTGGGTTGGCTGGGGTGAAGTTTTCTGGGTCTCCTAGGAGGTTGGGGGAGAATAGGGCTAGTGAGACGAGTAGGGAGAGTATTAGGACAAATCCTAGGATGTCTTTGATGGTGTAGTAGGGGTGGAAGGGGATTTTGTCACAGTCTGGCGGGATGCCTAGTGGGTTGTTAGATCCTGTTTCGTGGAGGAGGGTTAGATGGACGACAGTGAGGCCTACGATGACGAAGGGTAGGAGGAAATGGAGAGCGAAGAATCGGGTTAGTGTGGGGTTGTCGACAGAGAATCCTCCTCAAGCTCATTCGACTAGTGTCTGTCCGATGTATGGGATGGCTGAGAATAGGTTTGTGATTACGGTAGCGCCTCAGAATGATATTTGTCCTCATGGTAGGACGTATCCGACAAAGGCGGTTGCTATTAGGGTAATGAGAAGAATGACTCCGACGTTTCAGGTCTCTTTGTTTAGGTATGAGCCGTAGTAGAGGCCTCGTCCGATGTGTAGGTAGATGCAGATAAAGAAGAAGGAGGCTCCGTTTGCATGTAGGTTGCGGATAAGTCAACCGAATTGTACGTCTCGGCATACATGGGCTACGGAGGAGAAGGCTAGGTTGGTGTCTGCTGTGTAGTGTATAGCTAACAGAAGACCTGTAATGATTTGAGTGATTAGGCAGACGCCTAGTAGGGATCCGAAGTTTCATCATGTTGAGATGTTTGATGGAGCTGGGAGATCGATTAAGGCGTCATTGATGATTTTGAGGATTTGGTGGTTTTTTCGAATGTTAGGGGCCATTAGTTGTTTCTGAGTGTGGATATGAGGATGATGAGAATGGATAGGGCGAATGACCCTAGGTAGGCTTTGATTAGGCCTGAGTGAAGGGTGGTAGCGGTCTTGGTTGCTGATAGTTGTAGGTTGGCTAGTCCTTCTGGACCTAGTATTTTGTATCAGGATAAGTCGATTAAGTGGGAGGCGATGTTCTGTCCTCCTTTGAGGAAGTTGGTTGTGCTTAGGCGATGGGTTAGGGGGTTGAAGTATCCTAGGGAGGTTGAGAAATTTGAGAGTGGGGTTTGTTTTGTGAGAATGAGTGTTTGGGCTATTTTTGTAATTTCCAGGGCTAGGGCGATTCCCAGGGCTGTTACGACTAGGGCGGTTGTTTTAATGTAGAGTGGTATAGTTATTGGAGGGGTTTTTGTTGGGATGATGAATGAGGTAATGAGGAAGCCTGCTAGGATGCTTCCTAGCGCGAGGCGGGTGATGGGGGAGGTTACTGCGGGGTTGTTTTCATTTATTGGGGTTAAGGGGGGAATTCGGACGAAGCCGGTTTGTACTAGTACGGTTATGCGGATTGTGTATACTGCGGTGAATGATGTAGCTAGGAGGGTTAGGACTAGGGCTCAGGTGTTTAGGTAGGATGTGTTTAAGCTTTCGATGATTTGGTCTTTTGAGTAGAATCCTGCTAGGAATGGTGTTCCTATTAGAGCTAGGTTGCCGATTGTGAGGCATGCGGTTGTTGTGGGGAGTATTTTTTGGAGTCCTCCTATTTTTCGGATGTCTTGTTCACCATTTAGGTTGTGGATGATGGAGCCTGAGCATAGGAAGAGCATGGCTTTGAAGAATGCGTGGGTGGAGATATGGAGGAAGGCTAATTCAGGTAGGTTTAATCCGATTGTGACTATTATTAGGCCTAGTTGGCTGGAGGTGGAGAAAGCAATGATTTTTTTAATGTCGTTTTGGGTTAGAGCGCATGTAGCTGCAAATAGGGTGGAGATGGCTCCTAGGCAGAGGCATAGAGTTAGGGCGGTCTGGTTGTTGCTGAATAGGGGGTGGGTTCGGATGAGTAGGAAGATTCCTGCTACTACTATTGTGCTGGAGTGGAGTAGGGCGGATACGGGAGTTGGTCCTTCTATTGCGGCTGGGAGTCATGGATGAAGGCCGAATTGGGCGGATTTTCCGGTTGCAGCTAGGATGAGGCCTAGTAGGGGTAATGTGGGGGTTTGGGAGGGGGTAGGGAGTTGTTGGATTTCTCAGGTGTTTGTGGCAGAGGCTAGTCATGCTATGCATAGGATAAGACCAATGTCACCGATTCGGTTGTAGAGGACGGCCTGTAGGGCGGCGGTGTTGGCTTCTGCTCGGCCGTGTCATCAGCTGATTAGGAGGAAAGATATGATTCCGACTCCCTCTCAGCCGATGAATAGGACAAATAGGTTGTTGGCGACAATTAGGATGAGTATGGCGATTAGGAAGAATAGAAGGTAGGTGAAGAATTTTGTGATGTAAGGGTCTGAAGCTATGTATCACGCTGCAAATTGAAGGATGGATCATGATACGAATAGTGCGATGGGAAAGAATGTGAGTGTATAGAAGTCTATTTTTAGGCTAATTGGGATTTTGAAGGTTATAATAAATTTTCATTCTCAGAGGGAAATGAGGCTTTCTGTTCCGGAGTAGATGAAAATTGTTATGGGGATTAGGCTGATTAGAAATGAGGCCTTGACTGTGTTCGTAATTGTGTTAGGAGTGTTTTTGAGGTTGTCAGATAGTAGTGGGAGTAGAATGGGGGTGGAGAGGGTTGTTAGGGTTAGGAGTATAAATGTATTTAGGACTAGTGAGAGGTCCATTACTTTCACTTGGATTTGCACCAAGATGAGTGGTTCCTAAGACCATTGGATTACTGTTATCCTTTGAAAGTAAGGAGACTGAGGTTTTATACTCAGATGTGAGAGTTAGCAGTTCTCGCTGGTTTTACCTCTCCTCGGCAGGTAAGAAGGGTCTAACTTCTATTTTTAGAGTCACAGTCTAATGTTTTGGTTGAAACTATACTTGCATGTGGGGATGCCGGAGATCAGTTCGGGTTTGAAGATTAGTAGGATTATGGGGATTATGTGCAGGGCTATAAGGAGATGCTCTCGTGTGGAGGAGTTTTGGATTGATGTGATGTGGGATGGGAGAGTGCTTCGTTGTGTTATGATTAGTATGTATAGGGTGTATGAGGCGGTGAGTAGGATGGTAGTTCCCGTTAGGATGATTGTTAGGGCAGATCAGTTGAAGAGTGCTACTACAATGGTTAGTTCTGCTATGAGGTTTGTTGTTGGGGGGAGGGCTATGTTTGTTAGGTTGGCTAGTAGTCATCAGGTGGCTATAAGTGGTAGGAGGGGTTGGAGTCCTCGTGTGAGTAGGAGAATTCGGCTATGGGTTCGTTCGTAGTTGGTGTTGGCTAGGCAGAACAGTATTGAGGAGGTTAGGCCGTGTGAGATTATTAGGATTATTGCCCCTGAGAATGCTCATTGGGTTTGGATTATGGTTGCAGCTACAACTAGTCCTATGTGGCTTACGGATGAGTAAGCGATTAGTGATTTCAGGTCGATTTGGCGTAGGCAGATAGCGCTGGTTATTACTGCTCCTCATAGGGCTAGGGTGATGAATGGGTAATGAAGGTTGTTTGATGATGGGTTTACTAAGATTGTGATTCGTATGATGCCGTAGCCTCCAAGTTTTAGTAGTAGGGCTGCTAGTAGCATGGAGCCGGCAATTGGAGCTTCTACGTGAGCTTTGGGGAGTCATAGGTGTAAGCCGTATAGGGGAGCTTTGACTATGAAGGCTAGCAGGAGGGCTAGGCTAGCGGCTAAGCTGGATCAAGAGGAATTTAATGTTGGGTGTGAGAGTTTGAGTATCGGCAGGTAGAGTGAGCCGATTTGGTTTTGTAGGTGGAGGATGGCAATTAATAGTGGGAGTGAGCTGGCGAGAGTGTAGAATAGGAGGTAAATGCCAGCGTTTAAACGTTCTGGTTGGCTTCCTCATCGTGTGATGAGGATTAGGGTGGGGATGAGGGTAGCTTCAAATGCGATGTAGAAAAGTATTAGTTCGGAAGCTGAGAAGGCTAGAAGGATGGATAGTTGGGCTAGGATTAGTGTTGAGGCAAAGATTCGTTTTCGGTTGATGGGTTCTTGTTCTAAGTGGTTTTGGCTTGCTATGACTATGAGGGGGAGGAGTCAGCATGAGAGGACTAGTAGGGGGGAGGAGATTTGGTCGATTGACGTTCATAGGGTTAGGCCTTTGTTTGGGTAATATGTGGGTGTGAGTCATTGGAGGCTAACAGTGGCGATTAGTAGGCTGTATAGTGTAATGTTAGTTCATAGGTGCTTGCATGGGGAGAGGAGGGCTAAGGGGAGGAGCGTTGTGGTTGGGATGATGATTTTTAGCATTGTAGGAGGTTAAAGTTGTGTAGGTGGTCGGATCCGTGGGTGCGGGTTGAGGCTACTAGTAGTGCTAGGCCTGTGCCTGCTTCGCAGGCGGAAAATGTTAGTATGAGGATGGGTAGGATAGTGGATACTGATGATTGGATTTGGATTGGTCATATGGCTAGGGCGACGTATATGGATAGTATTATGCTCTCTAAGCATAGTAGGGCGGAGATTAAGTGGGTTCGGTGGAAGGCTAGGCCGAGGCTGCTTAGAGCAAAGGCCGAGTAGAAGCTTAGGTGGAGGTAGGACATAAAGAAAGTTATAGGGTTGGAGCTATAATCTGTTGAGTCGAAATCAACTGTCTTGGTTAGACTAACTTTCTGTTATTCTGCTCATTCTAGTCCTCCTTGAATCCATTCGTATACTAGGCCTAGAGTGAGTAGGAAGATTAGTGTGGCGGTTCAAGTTAGGGTAGTGGTGGGGGATTGTAGTTGGACGGCTCAGGGTAGTGGAAGGAGTAGGGCGATTTCTAGGTCGAATAAGAGGAATAAGATGGCTACTAGGAAGAAGCGGATTGAGAAAGGGAGTCGAGCAGATCCTAGGGGGTCGAATCCGCATTCGTAGGGGGATAGTTTTTCTGAGTCTGGGGTTATTTGGGCAATTCAGAAGTTTAATATGGTTAGGAGGGTGCTTAGGGTCAGTGATAGGGCCAGTATGAATAGAATTATGTTCATTACTCTTCTCTGGGTTTAAACCAGATTCTAAGGATTGGAAGTCGATTGTAATTATTATACTAGAAGAGTAAGATCCTCATCAGTAGATAGAGATGTAGAGGAGTAATCATACAACGTCTACGAAGTGTCAGTATCATGCGGCTGCTTCAAATCCGAGGTGGTGATTTGATGTGAAGTGGTATTTGATTAGGCGTAGGAGGCATACTAGTAGGAATGTAGAGCCGATAATTACATGCAGTCCGTGGAATCCAGTGGCGACGAAGAATGTTGAGCCGTAAACTCCGTCGGCGATGGAGAATGGTGCTTCGTAATATTCTATGGCTTGTAGGGCGGTGAAGTAGAAGCCGAGGAGTACTGTTAGGGATAGGGCTTGGATTGCTTGTTTTCGGTTGGCCTCCGTGATGCTGTGATGGGCTCATGTGACAGTGACTCCTGAGGCTAGGAGGATGGCAGTGTTTAGGAGTGGAACTTCTATGGGGTTGAGGGGTTTAATTCCTACGGGGGGTCATTGGCCTCCTAGTTCTGGTGTGGGGGCTAGACTTGAGTGGAAGAAAGCTCAGAAAAACCCTAGGAAGAAAAAGGCTTCTGATGTGATGAATAGGGCTATTCCGTATCGTAGTCCTTTCTGCACGGTTGGGGTGTGGTGGCCTTGGAATGTGCTTTCTCGTACAATGTCACGTCATCATTGGAATATGACAAGGATGGTTGATAGTAGGCCTAGGATGAGGAGTTTAGGGGAGTTTCAGTGGAATCATATTGTTAGTCCTGAGGTAGTGAGGAAGGCAGCGGTTGCTCCTAGGATGGGTCATGGGCTGGGGTCAACTATGTGGTAAGAATGTGCTTGGTGTGCCATTTAGGGTTAGATGTTTTCTTGGAGATAAAGGCTTAGTAGGAGTACGAAGACGTAAGCTTGGATTATTGCTACTGCTACTTCTAGGATTGTCAGTAGGAAGAGGACTGCGAAGGTTAGGAGTGAAACTAGTGGTATTGTGGAGAATAGGGCTGTTGTGGCGGTGGAGATGAGTTGGATGAGGAGGTGGCCTGCTGTTAAGTTGGCTGTTAGGCGCACGCCCAGTGCTAATGGGCGGATGAGAAGGCTTGTCGTTTCAATTAGGATGAGGGCTGGGATTAGTGGAGTGGGTGTGCCTTCTGGCAGAAGGTGGCCTAGCGAGACAGAGGGTTGATTTCGTAGTCCTGTTAGAAGTGTGGCTAGTCATAGGGGGAAGGCTAGGGCTAGGTTTATAGATAGTTGGGTGGTTGGAGTGAATGTGTACGGTAATAGGCCTAGGAGGTTGATGAGGAGGAGGAAGATTATGAGGGATGTTAGGATTAGGGCTCATTTATGTCCTTTTTTATCTAGGGGTATTATTAGTTGTTTTGTAATTAGGTTAACGAGTCAGAGTTGGAGGGTTGATAGCCGGTTAGTGAGTCATCGGTTGTCGAGGGCTGGTAGGAGAAGGGCAGGGAACGTTATTGAGATAAGGATTAGTGGGATTCCTAGGAATGATGGGCTTGAGAATTGGTCAAAGAAGTTTAGGTTCATGGTCAGGTTCAGGGGGTGGTGCTTGGAGCGGCGGGCGGTTTTTTAGATGGGGGGTTTATTGATACGAATGTCAGGATTTTGGGTTGGATGATAAGGGAGAAAGTGAGCCATGAAGTGAGCATGATAAAAAATCAGGGGTTGGGGTTTAGTTGAGGCATATCATTAAGGAGGGGGGGGTTCCCTCTTTCTTTAGCTTAAAAGGCTAATGCTGGTTCATAGCTTCTTAATGATTAGGATGATATTAGAGAATATCAGCTTTCGAAGTTAGCGAGTGGGGTGGATTCTACTACGATTGGTATGAAGCTGTGGTTGGCCCCACAGATTTCTGAGCATTGTCCGTAGAACACACCTGGTCGAGAGGCAAGGAAGGAAATTTGGTTAAGACGTCCTGGGATTGCGTCAGTTTTTACACCTAGGCTTGGGACAGCTCATGAGTGGAGGACGTCGTCGGCGGTGACGATGACCCGGATGGTTGAGTTTATGGGGACGACAACACGATGGTCGACTTCTAGTAGGCGGAAATGGCCTAGAGGCAGGTCTGCTGTTTGGATTATGTAGGAGTCGAATGTTAGGTCTTTGGAATCAGTGTATTCGTAGGTTCAGTATCATTGGTGGCCGATAGCTTTCAGGGTTAGGTCTGGTTCGTTGATTTCGTCTATTATGTAGAGGATTCGTAGGGATGGTAGGGCAAGTGTGACTAGGACCAGGGCAGGGAGGATTGTTCAGACTAGTTCGATTACTTGTGCGTTGGTTGTGTTTGATGTTAGTTTTTCTGTGAGAGTGTGGGTTAACAGATAGAGTACTAGGCTGCAGATTGCTAGTGCGATTATTAAGGCGTGGTCGTGGAATCCTATTAGTTCTTCTATGATAGGTGAGGCGGCATCTTGGAAGTTAAGTTGTGAGTGGTTGGCCATGTTAGGTAGAGATGTGCTGGGCTTTCACCTGCAATTTAGCCTTGACAAGGCTATGTAATTGTTTTACTAACATCTCCTTGTGAGAAAGAAGCATAAGTGGTTTATGCGGTTGGCTTGAAACCAACATATGGGGGTTCGACTCCTTCCTTTCTTGGACTTGGACGAAGGCAGGTTCTTCGAAGGTGTGGAATGGGGGTGGGCAGCCGTAGATTCATTCGACGTTAGTGCTTGTTAGCTCTGGTTGTGCGACTTTACGTTTTGATGCGAAGGCTTCTCAGATGATGAATACTAGTATGATTACGGCTGTTAGGGAGATGAGTGAGCCTACTGAGGAGATGGTGTTTCATAGTGTATAGGCATCTGGGTAGTCTGAGTATCGTCGTGGCATGCCGGCTAGGCCTAGAAAATGTTGAGGGAAGAATGTTAGATTTACGCCCACGAATATTACGCCAAAGTGTGTTTTAGCTCATGTTGAATGGAGTGTATATCCGGTGAATAGGGGGAATCAGTGGGTGAAGCCTGCTAGAATTGCGAATACTGCTCCTATGGATAATACGTAGTGGAAGTGGGCTACTACGTAGTAGGTGTCATGTAGGGCGATGTCTAGTGAGGAGTTTGCTAAGACGATTCCTGTCAGTCCTCCAATAGTAAATAGGAAGATAAATCCTAGGGCTCATAGTATTGGGGGGTCTCATTTGATTGTACCTCCGTGGAGTGTGGCTAGTCAGCTGAATACTTTGATTCCGGTTGGGATAGCAATGATTATAGTGGCGGATGTGAAGTATGCTCGGGTGTCAACATCCATTCCGACTGTGAATATGTGGTGGGCTCAGACGATAAAGCCTAGGAACCCGATAGATAGCATGGCTCATACTATTCCTATGTATCCGAATGGTTCTTTTTTGCCTGAGTAGTAGGTTACGACGTGGGAGATGATTCCGAATCCTGGAAGGATTAGGATGTAGACTTCTGGGTGGCCGAAGAATCAGAATAGGTGTTGATATAGTACAGGGTCTCCTCCTCCAGCTGGATCAAAGAATGTGGTGTTGAGGTTACGGTCTGTAAGAAGCATTGTAATTCCTGCAGCTAGAACTGGAAGAGATAGGAGTAGTAGCACTGCAGTGATTAAGACTGATCAAACGAATAGGGGAGTTTGGTATTGCGATAGGGCGGGAGGTTTTATGTTGATTGCTGTTGTAATAAAATTGATTGCTCCTAGGATTGAAGAGATACCGGCTAGATGTAGGGAGAAAATTGCTAGGTCGACTGAGGCTCCGGCGTGGGCTAAGTTGCCTGCTAGTGGGGGGTACACTGTTCAGCCCGTCCCTACACCTGCTTCAACTGTGGAAGATGCTATGAGAAGGAGGAAGGATGGGGGGAGTAGTCAGAAGCTTATATTGTTTATTCGTGGGAATGCCATATCTGGGGCTCCGATTATTAGGGGAACTAGTCAGTTCCCGAACCCTCCGATTATAATTGGCATGACTATGAAGAAGATTATTACGAAAGCATGGGCCGTGACGACTACGTTGTAGACTTGGTCGTCTCCTAGAAGAGCTCCAGGTTGGCCTAGTTCTGCTCGAATAAGGAGGCTTAGGGCGGTACCTACTATTCCGGCTCATGCACCGAAAATTAGGTATAGGGTCCCAATGTCTTTGTGGTTGGTTGAGAATAATCATCGGTCGATAAATGTCACAGGTAAGATGGCTGAGTGTTTAAGCGTTAGGCTGTAGTCCTTTTTACAGAGGTTCAATTCCTCTTCTTATCGGCTCCGTAGTGAAGTTCATAGTGAGTTGCAAGCTCATTGATGTGCATAGTCATGCGCCGGGGCCTTAGGCAGAAGCCCGTTGGTTAGGGCATATAGCTGTTAACTATAGTATCGTGGGATCGAAGCCCATCTGTCTAGGAAAGTTGTAAGGTCCTAGCTTAATTAAAGCACCTGAGTTGCATTTAGGGGATGCAGGGTAGTAGCCTGCGGACTTTAGCAGAAACTAAGAGGGTTTAACTCTTGTTTAAGGCTTTGAAGGCCTTCGGTTTAGGTAATCCTAAGTTTCTTAGACAATAGTGAGGATTATAGGGGAGATAGGAAGGAGTATGATGGATACAGTGATTAGGATGGCAATTGTGATGTTGGTAGGTTTGTTAGTGCGTCATTGTTTTATGTGGTTTGTAGTATGTGGGGGGAGTGTGATGGTTGCACAGTATGCTAATCGGAGGTAGAAGAACAGGCTTAGTAGGGAGAGTAGAGAGATAAGTGTAGCTGCTGGGATTATTTCTTGTTTAGTTAGTTCTTGGATGATAAGTCATTTAGGCAGGAATCCTGTCAGAGGGGGAAGTCCTGCGAGGGAGAGCAGAGTTAGAAGTAGTATCGTGTTTAAGGATGGGGTTTTAGATCATGCGGTTATCAGAGTGGATAGTTTTAGTACTTTAATTGTGTTCAGAGTGAGGAAGACAGTTGCAGTTATTATGGCGTACAGATAGAAGTTGAGGAGTGTGAGTTTGGGGTTGTAGATGATAATGATTGCTATTCAGCCTAGGTGGGAGATAGAGGAAAAGGCTAAGATTTTTCGGATTTGTGTTTGGTTGAGGCCTATTCAGCCTCCTAGGGCTACAGAGAAAATGGATAAGGTAGTTAATAGTGTAGGGTTTAGTGAGGGAGAGGTTATGTAGAGCAGTGTTATCGGGGGGAGTTTTATAATAGTAGATAGGAGTAGGCCAGTGATGAGGGGAGAGCCTTGGAGTACTTCTGGAAACCAGAAATGGAATGGCACTAGTCCTAGTTTTATTGCGATCGCTGAGGTGAGAATCAGGCAGGATGTTGGATGGGTAAGTTGGGTGATGTCTCATTGTCCGGTGTGTCATGCATTGGTTATGCTGGAGAATAAGACGAGGGCAGAGGCAGCTGCTTGGGTCAGGAAGTATTTAGTGGCAGCTTCGATGGCTCGTGGGTGGTGGGATTTAGAGATTAATGGGAGGATGGCAAGTGTGTTAATTTCAAGGCCGGCTCAGGCTATGACTCAGTGGTTGCTTGAGATGGTGATAGTTGTCCCTAGAAGTAGGCTAGTGGTGAAAATCAGGCTTGCTTGGGGGTTCATTAGCAGGGGAAGGAGTTGAACCATCATTTTCGGGGTATGGGCCCGATAGCTTGTTTAGCTTACCCTACTAGGAAGTAATATAATGGGAGTATGGAGGATTTTGATTCCTCTAGTGCGGGTTCGATTCCTGCTTTTCTAACTATAAGGAAATGAGAGGACTGGTATACCTCCATGTTCACTTTATCATAGTGACCCTTAGTGTTCAGGCACATTTCCGACAAGGCCTTAGGTAAGGGGGTAGGCCCGCGTAGGAAATTGGTATGCTGGTGTGTCAGAGACATAGGGCTAGTGTGAGTGGTAGGAAATTTTTTCATAGTAAGTGCATTAATTGGTCGTATCGGAATCGTGGGTAGGAAGCGCGAATTCATAGGAATCCTGCTGACAAAAGCAGGACCTTTGTGGCTAGAATGACTGGGAATAGCTCTTGAGGTGGGTTAAGGAAGCTTGGGTTAAAGAATAAGATTGTGGTTAGTGTATTTATGAGTATAATGTTGGCGTATTCGGCTAGAAAGAAGAGTGCAAAAGGACCAGCTGCGTATTCTACGTTGAATCCGGATACTAGTTCAGACTCTCCCTCTGTCAGGTCAAAGGGGGCACGGTTGGTCTCAGCCAGTGTGGAGACGTATCACATTATAGCAAGGGGCCAGCAGGAGAAAATGAGGTATAAGGGTTCTTGGGTGACTGCGAGAGTGCTTAGAGTATAGTTGCCGCTAAGGAGGACAACGGAGAGGAGGATGATAGCTAGAGTCACTTCGTAGGAGATAGTCTGGGCCACTGCTCGTAGTGCCCCAATTAGGGCGTATTTGGAATTGGATGCTCAGCCTGATCATAGGATGGAGTATACTATCAGGCTTGACATGGCTAGCAGGAAAAGAAGCCCTAAGTTGAGGTCTGCTAGGGAGAATGGGAGGGGTAATGGGGTTCAGATTGAAATGGCTAGGAGAAGAGCTAGGACCGGGGTTGCAATGAATAAGATCGGGGAAGATGTTGAAGGTCGGATGGGCTCTTTGATAAACAGTTTGACACCGTCTGCTAGGGGTTGGAGAAGTCCAAAAGGGCCGACAATGTTTGGGCCTTTTCGGCCTTGCATGTAACTTAGGATTTTGCGTTCTACTAGTGTGAGAAAGGCTACTGCGATTAGGATGGGGAGGGCATAGGAGAGGGCTATGATGAGGTTGATCAGGAGGGGGTAGTTGGTCATGGGGCGGTTAAGCTAGGGAGAGGATTTGAACCTCTGAATTAAAGGACTTAAGCCTTTTGCATTTTCCGAGCTCTGCCACGCTAGCTGGTCCTTTTCTTGGACGTGGGGGAGTGTGATAGCCTTTTGTAATTAAGTTGATTTCATTACTTAAGGCGAAGGCTTGCTTGTGGTATTGGCCTCGCTTTTCCTATCCTTTCGTACGGGGAAGAGCTCATCATAGATAGAAACCGACCTGGATCACTCCGGTCTGAACTCAGATCACGTAGGACTGTTAATCGTTGAACAAACGAACCCTTAGTAGCGGCTGCACCACTAGGATGTCCTGATCCAACATCGAGGTCGTAAACCTCCCCGTCGATACGGACTCTCGGGGGAGATTGCGCTGTTATCCCTGGGGTAGCTTGGTCCATTGATCAATTGTATTGGGTCTGGATGCTATTAGCACGTTGAGAGGTCGCTCTCAGTCTAGAGGTGTGGTCTAATTTTTGGAGGTTTTGTTTTGCTCCAAGGTCGCCCCAACCGAAAAACGCAGACCAGAGTCTTGTGTGTCAGTGAACCCAGTGGGTGGATGTGTGATTTAAGGTGGTCGTTGATTTTAAAGTTCCACAGGGTCTTCTCGTCTTATGGGTTTATCCCTGCTTTTGTACAGGGAGATCAATTTCACCGATTGCCTGTAAGAGACAGTTAAGACCTCGTTTAGCCATTCATACTAGTCTCGATTTATGGGACAATTGATTGCGCTACCTTTGCACGGTTAGGATACCGCGGCCGTTGAACGTGAGTCACCGGGCAGGCATCACCTTCAATACTTGTTTTAGGTTTGCTGAAGGCTATGTTTTTGGTAAACAGTCGGGCCTTGACGGGTTTGCCTAGTTCCTTTTACAGGTTTTAATCTTTCTTAATGGACGCTCCTCTGTCGGGTTAACAATATGTTTAATACTATGCTTGTTTGATTTGTCGTATATGGGGGGGTTTGTTAATAATGTACGGATGTAAGCTTGCGTTGTAGAGGGAGGACCCTGGTTACTCATTCTAGCATTAATTCTCCTATTTGAATATAGGTTAGCCTGTTAATGGGGAGGGAGTCATAAGGTTCTTATATTTTTGTGGTGTAGAGCTTTAACGCACTCTTTGTTGATGGCTGCTTGAGGGCCCACAGTTCAGTTAGGGGGTTAATATTTATCCGCTCGTAGAGATTGTATTCTTTTTTAAAGGAGCTGTCCCTCCTTTAAATAGCCCTTAATTCGCTTCATTAGGGTTTGTGGGTTTCCTTGGAGAAGAATTAAGAGTGAACTTAGATTCGTTTCACAGGCAACCAGCTATCACCCAGCTCGATTGGCTTTTCACCTCTACCAACAAGTCATCCCACTCTTTTGCCACAGAGACGGGTTCGCTCAATAATAGCTGCTCATAGGTAGCTCGCTTGGGTTTCGGGGTGGCAAACTTAAATTCATTTTGCTTGGTTTTTCTTGCTAGACCATGATGCAAAAGGTACAAGGGTTGATCTTTGCTGTTTATAGCTTATAGGTTTCACTGCTATTTCATCTTTCCCTTACGGTACGTAGTCTCTATCGCTCCAATGGTGTCTTTTCTATCGCCTATACTTGGACTAGTAAATGCTTTAGTTGGGTTTGGGGTAGTAGCTTTGTTATTCCAGGTCATGTCGATTGGGCTAGAGTTTGGCATCAAGACGATCTGGTGTTAGCAGACATTTTTCAGGTGTAAGCTGAATGCTTTTGTTTAAGCTACGTCTTGGTGTTCTAAGTGCACCTTCCGGTACACTTACCTTGTTACGACTTACCTCATCTCCAGCTGAGTAACTTATTAGTTATGGGGGGGGGGGGGGGCGCCTGCGAGGAGGGTGACGGGCGGTATGTACGTGTCCCAGGGCCGGCTTAAAGAGGGCTCGATTGTCCCGCTTTACTGCTAAATCCGCCTTCTAGGGGTTGTTTCATACCCCTTTGCCGTTATGTTCTAGTCTAGAAAATGTAGCCCATTGCTGCCATTCCATAGGCTATACCTTGACCTGTCTTATTAGCGTGGTGGGGCTGTTGCGTCCACTGTTGGGCTTTTAGTGTAGGTGGGCTGGCGACGGCGGTATGTAGGCTGTTCTGGCAAGGAATGGTCAGGTGTATCGTGGATCATCGATTATAGAACAGGCTCCTCTAGGTGGGTTTGGGGCACCGCCAAGTCCTTAGGGTTTTAAGCGTTAGTGCTCGTAGTTCCCGGGCGGATGCTTTAGTAGGTGTAAGCATCAAGATTTAGGGCCAGGCATAGTGGGGTATCTAATCCCAGTTTGGGTCCTGGCTTTCGTGGAGTTCAATTGATCGTTGTTCTAAGATCTTCTTTGATGTGGAGGTCTTATTGGCATCTTGGGCTTGCGACAGCTTAGATGCTTTTTAGTCTTAGCTACTTGGATAACATGTGACCACTCTTTACGCCGTTATAAAGTTAATTTGGGTCTCCTGTATGACCGCGGTGGCTGGCACAGGATTTACCAACCCTAGATTTGCTATGGCTAAGTCAAGTTTACACTCATTGCTTAATATTAACTACTGCTGATTACCCGTGGGGGTGTGGCAATTGCAAGGCGTTTTGGGCTACGATTGTGGTGAGCCTGATACCCGCTCCTATCTACCTAATTAAGGTGTCCAGGGCATCTACACCGGAACGCGGATACTTGCATGTATATACCTAGCAAAAACTAACAGTAAGGTTAGGACTAAGTCTTTTGTCCTTGGGTGTGTGGCAGCCATCTTGACATCTTCAGTGTCATGCTTTGTTATAAGCTACAAGGAC